CATCTCTTCATCTGCAAAGAATTCTCGACGTGAAAACACAGAGACAAAGGGCTGATCTTTGAATAGGGAAAAGAGTGGATCCGCAGGGTCCCAAATGAATTGGCTTGTTCGAAAAAAGCCTTGTTCTTTGGAAGATCTATCTCGTGTCTGGTACTGCATGGTTCCACTCTGCAAGAACTCCGAATCATTCTCTTGAAGCTCATCCTCTTTATGAGAAATGATCCGTTTGCCCCGAAATGACCCAGTCCAATAGGGAAATCCCAATTCAGTGGGCCTTTCAATACAATCAAATAGATTGCCACAAGGGCGCCATATTCTAGGAGCCCAAACTATGTGATTGAATAAATCCTCCTCTATCTGTTGCGGATCGAGGGCCCCTTCTTCAAACTCCGATTCGTATTTTTCATATAGAAATCTCTGATCAACGATAGAACAAGATCCATTTTGCATCATATCTAACTGATTCCTTGGTTCGGACCGAAGAAGTAATGTCACTCGATTATTATCAAACTGACTGCAATCTTTTTCTGTCCGTGAGGATCCCGCCAGAGCCAGAGCGCCTTCTACTTCTAATAGTAATAATAGTAAGAGGCCATGAACTAGATCAGAATCATTCTCAACGAATCCATAAGAAGTGATCCAATTCTTTTCATTGGGTCTGGATGAAGACCAAAGATCTTGAGCGACCGATCCGGCAGAACAACTCAAAAGATAAAGAAGTATCGTTAATTTCTTCATACTCGTTCCAAGTTCGAAGTACCATTTGTACAAATAAGAATCCCCTCCCTTACATGAATTCTTCTTCATATAGATAGATATAGGATCTATGGGGCAATTACTTAGAAGTACATTTTGTGCAACAGCCCTTCCTATCTGATAGAAAAGGATCCCATGATCCTGAACCGATCTTATCTGGGATCGAAAATCCCAAGTTTTTCTATGAAGAGCTGATCTAATTGTATTAGTTTCTATAATGGATTTCTTCTGTGTAATACTAATTGATAGGGCCTCATTGATAAGTGCTACAAGATCTCGCGCATTGGAACCCATGGTTATGGACCCGAATCCGTTAGTATGGAACATCCTCTTTTCCAAGTGAAATCCCCTAGTATATGAAAGAATGAAAAAGTGCTTTCGTTGTTGTGGAAGAAGAAGCCTTCGTATCTTAATGCATGTATTGAATTTATTCGGAGCTATTAGAGCGGGATCCACTTTTTGGGGAATATGAGTTGAAGCAATAACAAGAATCTTTCCAGTGGAACATCTTTCACAATCCCTGGAGAGATAGTTCTCTAATAGACCGAGAGAACCGAGGGATAAGTAATTCGACTCATTCACATGCAGATCATGAATGTTTGGAATCCATATTATGCAAGGAGACATTGCTTTTGCTAATTCGAATTGAAGGGTGATATCAAATTGGTCTATTTCTGGCGTCATATACATAGTTAGCAGCTCCGTATCAATATCAAGGTCATCATCACTACCATCAATATAAATATCGTAACTATCATAAATATAGGTATCGTCACTATCATCACTATCATCAATAGGATAACCTTTAGGCTTGTCATCCGGGAACTTGTTCGGAAATACCGTAATGAAAGGAACATAGGAGTTTGTCGCTAGGTATTTTACCAAACAGGATCGTCCAGTTCCTATAGAACCTATCACTAAAATACCTCTAGAAGGGGATAGGGCTAAGCGGAGTGAAAAGGGAGGAGATGGGGAATGAAAACTATTAGCCCCGCACGAGGTTTGTGAATAAGCGATTGTCTGATAATGAGCAAGGAATATCCGTCTTTCTGCTAAACAGGATCTATTGAACTCATAATTCATTAGATTCTTTTTATGAATGTCAACTAAGTATCGTAAGGAAATTGATCCCGGTTGTTCAATCATTTGATAACCAGAGTCATTCTTTGATAAATGATCACTATAAGTCAGATTCAATAGAATTTTATCAATCCTTTTTTCTGTCGTTAAGGTGGAGAACTGAACCAAGAATTCTCTTTCTTCATCATCAATCGAATCACTGTTCGCGACCCAGAATTCTATTTTATCATCAATCCAATCACCGTTCACGTTTTTTATTTTTCTTATCAATGAATAGATCTCTTTACTTGTACGACTTAGATGTCTCGTATTTCTCGAAAAAATGATTCGATTGATGGGATTTGGTATGATACTTACAAGATCGATGAGATTGATCTTCCAATATTTATTCTTAGAACGTATTGATTTGACCCCATAAGCACCACCCAATAGCATGTTGCCACCAGAAGCAGAACCCCGTATTTCTTCCAGAGAATCTCCTAATTGTTCCAGAACAACTAGAAAGAGATTCTTTAACCAGAAAGAATTCAGTTCAGATGTAGGATACCTATCCAGAAGTTTTCGAAATTCCATCATGTATGATGGAATCATCAAAGATTTGATCTTTTCTAACTCTGTCTGTAACTCACTAGAGGCTCGGGAAACAAAGAGAAGATGTATACGA